CGATTAATGCAGCCTCGGATGCTTCAATTGTCGAGTCGATTCTAGTATTGAGCGAAAGGTTACACCTATAGGTTCTGTATTACAGGTCAATCCGACTCCACTAATACCAATAGGGGGCATAGGGGAAGAAGCACTACACTTCGGAATCAACAACACGAAAACTTTGTTATAAATTACTCCCTTTCCTTATCTAGATTGGGACGAACAAGAATGGTTGGGACAGCAAAAATCCATCTCGTTTGTACTTTGGATACCCGTATAACCATCGAAGACTGTTGAAGTGACTAATTCCTGGAAATTAAAAGGCGTTAGGGACAAAGAAATTGTTGGAGTTACCGCTTCTTTTCTATCTAGTACCAACCGTTTGCTGGTAAGAAAAGATCTTTTGCAGGAAGGTTGGCTAGAGATTTCTTGCAAAAACACTAGCCCCGCTCGGTTCAGAATGAGAATCTTTCAATCTTTTTTTTTTTTTATTCTATGTATTATTCTCATTATGCACAATCAAGGGAGGAGCCGTATGAGATGAAAATCTCACGTATGGTTCTGGAACGGAGATTTTTGAAATCGAATGACGACCGTAACGGATGTCGGCTCAATCCGAAGGAAATTATGCGGAAGCTTTACAGAATTATTATGAAGCTATGCGGCTAGAAATCGATCCTTATGATCGAAGTTATATACTCTATAATATAGGCCTTATCCACACAAGTAACGGAGAACATACAAAAGCTTTGGAATATTATTTTCGGGCACTCGAACGAAATCCGTTCTTACCGCAAGCTTTTAATAATATGGCCGTGATCTGTCATTACGTGCGACTCTCTCTACTATAGAAAGAAAAGAAAGATAAAATCCGCTATTAAATACTAGAAACAAATAGGCTTTCTACATATGAATCGTCCAAAACAACGATTTTTATCAGCTGTAGCAAAGAAAAAAACTTCATAGAAGTCAAAATATGAAGAAAAAGATATGCCTAGATACTTTATTCTATGGATAAAGGATCTAATTGATAGAGGAAGCACCGTAAAGATCAATTAACGAGGTTTTGGGCCGATACAATAAAAACTGCTTACTTATGTTAATATGAAATAAGGTTAGGAATCCACTTATGTAATAGAGTCGATCCACTAAGGTATTGAGCAGCGGTGTAGCATCAGATCCCAAAGATAGTAAGTCTTTTCTTTCGAAAGGCTTTTTCAAAGATTCTATATAAATTTCGATATGAAACCGAGATAGTTACCTTTGCAGAAAATTCTAACGATAGGGGAAATACCTATGCTTTACTCTTCTGAAGGTGGGAGAAAAGATAAAACGAAACTTGATTATTAATATTAATCAAAATTCAAGTTTGAAACTCATGTAATTAACCTACTTTTTCTTTTTTTTGTTAACCCGAAACGAAAACGGGATGGATCTATGAGAAATCTCATTCAATTAGATATAAGATATCCGCGGTATGGTATATAAAAACTAAAACAGGGCGCCGAAAGAAAAAAGGGACTGCTGAGCCGTATGAGGTAGGAAACTCTCAAGTACGGTTCTAAGGGAAGGAATTTACCCGCCTATTCCGACCGGGGAGAACAGGCCATTCAACAGGGAGATTCTGAAATTGCGGAGGCTTGGTTCGATCAAGCCGCTGAGTATTGGAAACAAGCTATAGCACTTACTCCTGGTAATTATATTGAAGCGCATAATTGGTTGAAGATCACGAGGCGTTTCGAATAAGAGCACTAAATACTATAGACACTATAGAATATTATATTATTATGATTTAGAATTTTTTTTCTATTTGTTATAATTTGTTTGTTGACCTTATTCCATTAAATAACATGGAGCACTCCTCTGGGAAGAATCAATCAAATAATTTCATTATATCCCCTCTAAGCTCGTTCTTCCGGTATTTCGTAGGGACAACAGTAGAGAATTTTTTTCTGCTATTAAAATAAAACGAAAACTAATAAAAGAGATCCTCGAATGACTCAATATAGATACCAGTATGTCTCTTAGTAATAACTACTCGCGCGATTGGGAAGAGATTAATATAATATGTAAGACATGAAATTTTAAGTCATTCGATTTAGGAACTTAACTTAAAATTGAGATATGAATACACCCGATTGCACAAAAATTGTTTTTGCGTCAATTCAAAACCTAAGAAGGTCCGTTGAGCGCCTCGCGGCTATGTCATAATAGATCCGAACACTTGCCCCGGAGCGACTTCCAGATCATAATTGCTCTAGTGAATAACTAAAGAAAAAAATATAGGGGAGATAAAATAATTCGAATCTCTCGTAGGTTCGCCAATTTCTTGGCTGTTGGCAGGTCTCTTTATATGTGTTGTCCGGAAAGAGGAGGACTCAATGATTATTCGTTCGCCGGAACCAGAAGTCAAAATTTTGGTAGATAGGGATCCCATAAAAACTTCTTTCGAGCAATGGGCCAGACCCGGCCATTTCTCAAGAACAATAGCTAAGGGCCCCGATACTACTACTTGGAT